AAGTTTGATAGATTCACCCTCTGAAACAAGAAGTTCTGGTCCTGGAGGGATAACATCAACCACTTCACGTCCATCCGAGGCACCCACTATGGTTATTTCGTATCCACCCTTTTCTTTTCGAAAAATTTTCTTTACTATACCGGCTGCTGTAGCATTATAAACTGTATTATTACTCTTGCTTCCGTCAGGATAAATCTGGCCCCTCCCCCTGTTACCACCTACATATATCGGATATTTTAAGAAGTGAACATCTTTCTTAGTAGTAGGGTCCGGGGAAAGAATCGGAAAGGTGATTTCACTATATTTTTGCCCAGGAACAGGACCTATCACAATAATATTTTTTTTATTGGGGCGATAGCTCTGAAAAGAAAGATTGCCTATCTTTTCTTTCATCTCGGGAGAAATACGATCGGTCGGGGCTAATTCAAATCCCTCAGGTAAAATAAGAACAGCCCCCACATTCAAACCCCCCTTTTTGCCGTTAGCAAGAACCTGTTTTAGTTGCGTATCATAAGGAATTCGAACAACGGCTTCAAATACAGTATCAGGAAGAACCGCTTGTGGAACCTCAATATCCACGGGCTTATTAGCTAAATGGCAATTGGCGCATACAATACGCCCAGTTGCTTCTCGTGGATTTTCATAACCTTGCTGTGCAAAAATGGGATACGCATTTGAAATGGATGACCGAGTTATTATATATATCATGACCGATATGGAAATGGATCGAGTAATCTGTTCTTTTATCCAAGAAAAAGTATTTCTAGTTTGCATGGTCCAATCAATCGTTGATCCCGAAAATTTCTACAATAAATTGGGTAGGTTGCTAGTATAGTTCCCTATCCACGATTCTGCTATTTACCTTACTGAACTGAATTTACTGAAATAATATTACTAGAATGTGGGATAAACTCCCCGCCTTGGGTGGGTAGAAATAGAAGGAGTAAGTACGATTTTGAATGCTTTGATTATGTACGAAGTAAGAAACATTATAATTCTAAATTCTAATTGGATTAATATCCGTATATCGTTTTTCTTTTCAATCATTCATTGAATGATAAATCACTACAAGCGATGGGGATACACGATTTAAGTAACGGAAAATGCCATATTTTAAAATTGTATCTAGAATGACTGGAAAAGTGGAAACAAGACCAGATATAATTTGATCGTTATGCGCAAATCCAAAATCTTTGTAGATAGAGCCAATCATTAGTTCCCAACCGTGGGGTGAATGAAATCCGATACATAAATCGGTTAATAAAAGAATAGAAAAAGCTTTTATTGTGTCGCTTAAGTTATATAGGAATTCCTGAACCCAAGAGTTAAGAAGAATAAGTTCTTTATTTCCCAGAATAGAATACCCACTTAGAATAAGGAAACAGATTATATTTGTCGAGAAGTGCAAAATCATATGGATACAATCCTCATTGTGCATCTTGATCAATTGAATCATTTCATTGTGGATTCCTATACGAAGCTTTTGTAGATATGTTTCCGGGTATTCCTTTATCATTTCGTCCAACAAAAGGAGCTCCTCTAATTCGATGAATTTTTCTAGAAGACCCCTTTCTTGAATATCATTCAAAAAAGTTTCAGATTGATTAATATTCCACCAATTAGTAACCCAAGATTCCAGACTTTTTTGAAATGATAGAGAGATCCACCAGGGTAAAAATACTATAGATACAAGATATAGAAAGGGAATAAATGCTCTCTTTTTTTCCATTTTTTTTTCATCTATAAATTGTTAACGAACCCGTCGCGCTCGTCGACTCTATGCGACCTAGTATTTCTACGAAACATGAGTTCTATTATTCTATTACAAAGTATCGAATCCATGAGTCTATTTTCTGTTTTTTTTTGTTCTAATTTGTTAATTAGTCCTTGAATCTTGAAAAAACACAAAATTTAGAATAAAGAATCCACTCTGAATTCGAATGAATAAACAAAAAAATCGTGTTTCCAGATATTGCAATTGGTCCATCCAATTCGAAGCAATTCCTTCCTTTTAATGAATACGTGGGACACCCACTTCAATTAATGAATATTATTTTGATTTCAAGACGAGAGAACTTACTTGACTACCAAAATATCAATAATATCAATCAAATCTTTGGAAAAATTTCACAAGTTACCCCTAGCACAAAATAACGAATTGAGGGTCTGAATGTGATGATCAAAAATGGGTAGCAAAACAAAACAAAATTCGAATAATAAAATTCTCGTTATAATTATAAGAAAGCCAATTGTTTGATCATTAAAGAGAACAAAAGAAAGAATAAAAATAAAACGAAAGATTGCTAAATAATATAAGAAAAATACAGGATTTTTTTGTATTGTATCTAACCTATCAATTCTAACTACTGGGCCTAAAGAAAGTTATTTATTTCGATTTGATATATGGAATGAGTCCATTATTATTTCTATTTTTTACTTTTTTTTTATTACTGTTACTGAATTGAATTGAGAATTGAGTTGAGTCGATTTCCATACGAATAAAAAACCCCTTTTTGCAGACAAATTTGTAAACAAAAAAAAAATTCTCCTTTTGGTTTTTATGTATACCCGTATACGTCTGTTTTGACCCGAATGGGTGTTCTGATTTAATTTCCGTTATTTACCTTACTTAAGGTACGCCATATAAAAAAGGATTGTAGATTTTTTATTTTATTCCGAGCTGAGAAAGAAAGCATTCATTTCAAAATACTTCATTCAATTGGTACACGCAGGAAATAGGCCAATTCAGCAGCTTTTTGTTCAATTTCTCGTGGAGTAAAATTCTCATCAGTACGGGTCAAGGGAATGGCCCCCTGACCTCTGATTTCCAGATAAAGGACACGACGAGTATAAATACCCTCTTTAAGTTCTATTCTAATGGACTGAATATCTTTTATAAGAAATCGGAGGAAGATGCGACGATTTTTTCCAGGAAATCCCCAACGAAAAATACATACTATTCCTTCTTTTCTATCGAATCGATCATAACCACTACCTACATTCCAAGAAATTGTACACCACAAATAGGAGCTAATAAAGAGGCCTGCGACCCCATAGAAAGACATCACGATCCCTTGTGGAAAAAAAATAACTTGCTGGGGGGGGAATAAAGATATCAAATTCCTACCAAGATAGCTGGAAATTCCAACTAATAAGAATCCTAATGAACCTAAAAAAAGGATAAATGCCCAGCAGAAATTACTTATTTTTCTAGATCCCGTTATAAGCTCTATCCATATACGTTCTGATCGCCAATTCATAGTAGATCGGGTTGCATTTTATTTGAATTGAAAGAATATCCCAAATGAATTTGACTTTCCTTATTCTTTTTATTTCCGATGTAACTCTCATCAACTAGTACCATTCTGATGTGAATCTTTACTTTTAACTAGTTAGATCAAAAATAAAAAATCTACCCCTAATGTCATGTTTCCGCATGCACATGCATAAGGGCTCCTTCGTTTATGTTCGGAAGAAATCACGTGGTAGACCATTCTGCTAAATAGATATCTGTTTTATGATTCAAGTCTAAGTCTTGAAAAATTAGATTTGGCCCACAGGATCTAAACAATCTTGTTTTTTTGAACATGAAGGAATAAAGAAGCCATTGCAATTGCCGGAAATACTAGGCCTACTAGGGGCACAAAAATAGAGGGAAAGTTGATAGTTGTCATAGAATGGGTACCTCGATTTACTATATTGTACCTGTTTGTTATATTTTTTTTTGTTATTATGTTATTATATTAATAAATTAATTCGAATTCGAATTCTATATCTATAGAAGTAGAAGTAAGTAGAGTATATATAATAAGTGCAAGGAATGTAGAACTAAAAAAATAACCTTTCCACATATAATATATGATAATCGACTTTATTATTCTTCATTTTTTCTTCTTTCTTTTGCTTCTACTAATTCAATAAAAAAAATAGAGGGATTTTAAATAAGGAAAAAGTGGATTCCCGGAAAATCCCGAAAGAGGAAAAAATTGATTTATGAATTATATACATATGTCAAAATGGAAAAAGGGAACATGAAATTTTTTTTATTTGACAGATTTCGCAGAAGGAAAAAAAAAGGTAAGAAGTCCTTCTTTTTTTTCCTTCTTATTGATAGGGGTTTCCTGATTAGTAATCGGAAATATAATGAATATATATTCTATATTCATTATATTTTTTTATTTTTTATATTCTACAAATAGGGCGTCGCCAGCTAAAAACTTCCATCCTTCTAGTTTTTACTTTGATTCCGATAAACCAAATACTTTGATTGAATTGACACAAATAATTGACCCTAATGCTTGGCTTGGGTTTTATTCAAAGGAAAAAAACCGTGCAGCTCAAGTAACTCACTTAGAGTGCTCTTTAAAAGATTACGTGGTAAGACTGGATCGAATAAACCCTTTTCGAATAAATTTTCGGTTGTTTGTGCACCTTCGGGTACTTCCTCCTTCAAAACTTCCTCAATTACTCTTTTACCCGCAAACGCAATTTCGGCGTCTGGTTCGGCAATAATAATATCCCCCAACATACCAAAACTGGCTGTCACACCACCACTAGTGGGCGATGCAAGAATTGATATATATAATAATTTTTTTTCGACCGATTTATAGTGATAGTCGTGCAAGGCAGAAGATATTTTAGCCATTTGCATTAAGCTCACGATGCCTTCTTGCATCCGTGCCCCTCCAGAAGCACATACTATAATAAGGGGTAGTGAATTTTTGGTAGCATATTCAATCAACCGGGTGATTTTTTCACCTACTACGGCTCCCATAGAACCCCCTATAAACCCAAAATCCATAACACCAATTGCTAAAGGAATACCGTTTAGTTCACCTATACCTGTTTGAATAGCTTCAGGTAACCCGGTCTCGTCTTGGTAAGAATCATAATAATCTATATAATTTCTATCCTCTTCTTCATCATCTTCGGGCTCAAAATAATCAGATTCTGCGAACTCTTCTTCATCAAATTCTTCTTCATCAAATTCTTCTTCATCAAATTCTTCTTCATCAAATTCTTCTTCATCAAATTCTTCTTCATCAAATTCTTCTTCATCAAATTCTTCTTCATCAAATTCTTCTTCATCAAATTCGGATTCAAAATCATTAGATTCCTTGGACTCTTCTTCCTTGGACTCTTCTTCCTTGGACTCTTCTTCCTTGGACTCTTCTTCCTTGGACTCTTCTTCCTTGGACTCTTCTTCCTTGGACTCTTCTTCCTTGGACTCTTCTTCCTTGGACTCTTCTTCCTTGGACTCTTCTTCCTTTTTCGAACCATCTCTCCGCTCGAATTCAGATTCGGATCCAAAATCACTATCTTTTTTATTAAGAGCCCCTCTCGACTCGTCCCAACCGAAGTCAAATTCGTATACAGAATTACTAACTTTTCTATTTAAAGCCTCTATAAACTCGTCCCAATCGAATTCAAATTCGGATTCAAAATCACTAGATTCTGCGGACTCTTCTTCCTTTTTCGAACCATCTCTCCGCTCGAATTCAGATTCGGATTCTAAATCATTAGATTCTGCGGACTCTTCTTCCTTTTTCGAACCATCTCTCCGCTCGAATTCAGATTCGGATTCTAAATCATTAGATTCTGCGGACTCTTCTTCCTTTTTCGAACCTTCCTTATCTTTTTCCGAAATTTCTTCTAACCCGGTCTCTTTGGGGGATAAATCCATATGGTCCCGATAACATCTCCCTTCCAATCCAGAAGAATCACTAGAATCCGCGTACTCTTCTTCCCTTTTTGATCCTTCCTTTTCTTTTTCGGAAATATCTTTCTTGACAGGATACGTAACATCCTCTGAATCCATAAAAATATAAGCAAGAGGGTCTTCCTCCTCTTTATATACGTTAATACCATCCATTGGGCGTGCTGAATCTCCAGAAGAATTGTTATCAGGATCACGACCAGGTGGATTTTGACAGTATCCATCCCCCTCTTCATTTTCATTACCACCCCTTCGACCCAATAAATCTCCAGAAGAATCCTTATCCGGATCCAGAGCAGTTCGGGGTCGACAATCCTCATCCCAATCAATATGATCTTTTGAATCCTTCGGAAGATCAATCTGATCTCCGGAAGAATCTGCAGAAGAATCTCTATCAGGATCAAGGTCAGTTGGATTTTGAAAATCCTCATCCGGATCCATATGATCTCTAGAATCCGGATCAATATGATCTCTAGAATCCTTCGCAAAATAAATATGATGAATAAGATCTTTTGAGTCTCTTCGGCCCGATAAATCTCCAGAAGAATCTTTATCAGGATCAAGATCAGTTGGATTTTGAAAATCCTCATCCGGATCAATATGATCTCTAGAATCACTCGCAAAATCAATATGATCTTTTGAATGATTCTGAAAATCAATCTGATCTCCGGAAGAATCTGCAGAAGAATCTCTATCAGGGTCAAGATCAGTTGGATTTTGAAAATCCTCATCCGGATCAATATGATCTCTAGAATCACTCGCAAAATCGATATGATCTTTTGAATGCTTTGAAAAATAATAAATCTGATCTCTGGAAAAATATTTTTTATAATTTTCAGCAATACCTTTTTTATTATTTTCAGCAATACCTTCAAAGGATTTGTGCATACCAAGTTTATAACGGCAAAAAGTTTTCGAAAGCTTGGAAAGAATCCTAAACCTCTCCCTTTCGCCAATTTCGTCAAGAATAAAGAAAAGATCAAGCTCATTTTTGTAAGATTCCTCCCAAAATTTGTAAATCCCAGAAACACTTTTTGGAATTTTCCTAAAAAAAGCAAGGTCAAGATAATCATAACTAATTTGTTTTTCACAAGAATCAGATAAAAGCGAAAATCCAATCCCCAGGCTGCCAGCTTCTTGACAAAATTTGAGGCAATCCATCTCGTGTTTGGGAAAAGATTCAAAAAATTCGGACAGATCAATCCCAAATTTGGAACAAAATTGTTCCAATCTGGGAAGATCCACCCGATTTTCGAAAAAAAGCTTATAAAATAAGGGAGAAATACTACAAATATTTCCGCAGGGCAGACGAAAATAGTAAATCTCAATCGCATTATTGCCCAAAAGTTTCTCATTAAATTCTGTCTCAAAAGCTTCGGAACACAATTCATCGTCTTTGAAATATGGTTCATAATCTTTGGAAAAAAATTTCCGAAAAGCATCTTCATCTGATTTATAATATTTAGAGAGTATCCAACAAATTTCGAAATAGAAAAGCCCACCTTTTTTGGCGCATTCCTCGAAAAAACCAGAATCCCTTGTATCATATTTCGCACACCCGAAAAAAATTTGGAAAGGGCTAATCTCCCCTTCGTGGAGTTCCTCGAAACAATCAGGTCTATCAATCCCGCATTTGAAACAATATTTATCATTTTCGCGATCTTCCCCCTTATCGGTATTATTTAGTATTTCAACGAATACAGAATTCTTACTATAATAACCCATAAATTCTTTTAAGAATTCTTTGTAGTTAATTTTTTCATAAAAAACTTCTTTATCAAATTCAATTGGATCCCTCGAAACCATGTCTTCATCCATGGGAATCCAAGTGCCTTCATCAATCAGAAGCGCTAGCCTATCCCCACTATTCATTCTTATATGAATTCCACAATTCTCGCAGATTCTCGCTGCATTTAAGGGGTCTTCTTTGTAGTGCAAACGATAACAATTGTCGCAGTGATACCACAAATGCGCAAATTTTCGCATGGGGTCCGTTTCCGTTATATTCTCTGTTCCATCAGTTTGCTCATTTACGTCCCGTTCCAGATCCCGCTTCTCCATATTATTTACCTCCTCTCCCGGGTTTTTAGTTAATATAATATTATCAATTCCCCTATTTTCGGGGATCCATCCAAGACTTTCTGTATCACTTATCCTGGTATCCTCCGCGCTAAAATTCTTTTCATCAAGAGAACCCGAATTTTCTGTTGCTTCGGTAAGGAATTTATACTTGTGTCCTAAGTTCCTTTTTAATTCCAAGAAGGGTAACCGCCCTTTTTTTACAAAAGGTTGGTTTATCAAATTGAAAATAAAAGTCATAGTTATTAGAACCCCCTAATTTCTGTACTTTATATAAAAAATAGAAAGAAGATAAGAGATATTCTTTATATTTCTAAAGATTATAAAATGAAATATTAAAGCAATTTATTGAAAAGTAAATTGCGGGATATCCGTGTTATCTATGATATTTGTAAGAGTTGAATGCATAATTTAAAAATTTCCGATCAGATTATATGAGATGAGACCCACACGAACCGTTGTTGTATTTATTATCACGCATCCCATTTTATGACATTATAATTCATAGTAATCAATCAATGTAAAGATAAATAAAACTTTTAGAAAATTATTTTACTAAAAATCCTACTCTTAGTCGGTAATTTTTTCCATCTATTTGTTTGTATATTTATAAAAAAAAAAATTACCTTTGTCAAGTAGTCGGTAATTTTTTCCATGGTTAATTTTACCCTTAGGGCTATACGGACTCGAACCGATGACCTTTTCGGTAAAACGGATCAATCAAACGGATTATTATAAAAATGATTTAGTTTCAAGGACCCAACATGCATTTTTTTTTTGCATTGGGCTCTTTCATTAACTAATGTAAATATCAGCCAGTCCGCCATCTTTTTTCTATCAAGAAAAAATATGGTTCCATGTACTCTACTTCATTATTTACTTGACCTTTGGTTCATAAGCACTACCAAAGTGTTTCAAAGAAGAGTTTTATCTTGACGTAGGTGCGCCTTTGGCATCGATTATTTAAAATCTTAAATAGAGCCTCCGTCGTTCGGCTTAAAAAATCCAATATGAAAATTTGTACGCCTTAAAGTTCATAGGACGAAAAGAGATTTTTTGAGGCCCTTATGCTCATTATGCCTAGCATTGAATACCCTCGGAATCCACCATATCAAATCAAGATATGAAATTAATACAATACAATAATGGGGTCTATTTAGCGACTAAACGAGCATCTGAATCGAACCGAACTAGAACTAATTGTCAGGCTATTATTCTCTTGTTTTTTTTCTCAAAGTCATAGAGTAAGACATGGATTTAGCAAGCTTTTGATTGCACGGCGGACTTCCTTGAAAAACATTGGCGCTCGTGTAAACGAGCTACTCTACCAACTGCGCTATAGCCCTTGTGTTGTGCTACATATTTTTTTTTTTAGCATTCGGATAATTATTTGTCAAGATTTCTATTCCACGATTCAACATCATAGCTCTTCGGTCTGTTTGTTTGATTAATATTGCTTATAAACACTATTCCATTTATAATCCATCTATAGCGAGGGTTCCCTTTGTAATGATAAACGACCTACTTAACTCAGTGGTTAGAGTATTGCTTTCATACGGCAGGAGTCATTGGTTCAAATCCAATAGTAGGTAAAACTTATTATATACCGTCGACTCCGGTATCTAATAAGTTTTTATACTCACCCTCCGATTATTAAGACTATATATAATCGACTATATAAATTTATAATCTTATAATTCTGAATTTTTATATTTTCTATTTCTTTTTTTTTTTCGTTGAACCAGAATCCTATTTTTCTTTTTATTTGATTGAATCAACAAAATAAAATACAACGAAAAATAGGATATCTTCTCTATATAGATTCTATAGATAAAAAGTGTATAAACAAAACCTCTTTTGATTATTTGGACGCACCAACTAGTTACGAAATCGTATTGGTAGCCTCTACTCGTGTCTTAGCTCGTCTGAGAGCTAGATTTGCTTCAATTATTTGTCTCTTTCCTTCGGCTTTACTCAAGTTAGCTTCTGCTTTTTCAAGAGTTTGCTGGGCTTCTTGTGGATCAATGTCACTACCCCTCTCAGCCTCATTTACTAAAACAGTGATCTCATTATTGCCTATTCTAGCAAAACCGCCCATCAGAGCCATTGTTAACCATTGTTCGTTAAGGCGTATTCTCAAAATCCCTATATCTACAGCTGTGGCAATAGGAGCGTGGTTTGGTAATACGCCGATTTGGCCACTATTAGTAGGTAAAATTATTTCTTTTACTTCGGAATTATAAACAATTCGATTAGGAGTCAGTACACAAAGATTTAGGGTCATTTCTTCAATTTGCTCTCCATTTCTAAGTTCATAGCTTTCGCGGTAGCTTCATCGATGTTACCTACCAAATAAAAGGCCTGTTCAGGGAGACTATCTAATTCTCCGGAAAGGATCAATTGAAACCCTCTAATTGTTTCTGCTAGGCTAACATATTTTCCCGGGGAGCCCGTAAATACTTCTGCTACGAAAAAAGGTTGTGATAAAAAACGCTCAATTTTTCGTGCTCTTGCTACGGTTAAACGATCTTCTTCGGACAATTCGTCCAACCCAAGGATAGCTATAATGTCCTGAAGTTCTTTGTAACGTTGTAAGGTTTGCTTAACTCTTTGCGCCGTTTCATAATGTTCCTCGCCAACGATCCGAGGTTGGAGCATAGTTGACGTTGAATCTAAGGGATCCACTGCTGGATAGATACCTTTGGCGGCTAATCCTCTTGACAGTACGGTAGTGGCGTCTAAATGTGCAAATGTCGTGGCAGGAGCGGGATCGGTCAAATCGTCTGCAGGTACATAAACTGCTTGAATCGAAGTTATGGACCCTTCTTTTGTAGAAGTAATTCTTTCCTGTAATGAGCCCATTTCGGTACTAAGAGTAGGTTGATAGCCCACAGCAGAAGGCATTCTACCCAATAAGGCGGATACTTCAGATCCTGCTTGTACGAAACGGAAGATATTGTCGATAAATAGAAGTACGTCTTGTTCATTAACATCTCGGAAATATTCCGCCATAGTTAGGGCAGTCAATCCAACTCTCATACGTGCTCCCGGCGGTTCATTCATTTGACCGTAGACTAGAGCCACCTTTGATTCCGCAATATTTTGTTCATTGATAACTCCGGATTCTTTCATTTCCATGTAAAGATCATTTCCTTCACGAGTACGTTCACCTACTCCGCCAAATACGGATACGCCCCCATGAGCTTTTGCAATGTTGTTGATCAATTCCATAATGAGTACTGTTTTACCCACTCCAGCTCCCCCAAATAGTCCGATTTTTCCTCCACGTCGGTAGGGGGCTAAAAGGTCTACCACTTTAATTCCTGTTTCAAAAATAGATAATTTAGTATCTAACTGGGTAAAGGCGGGCGCAGATCTATGAATAGGAGATGTTGTGCGAGTATCTACGGGACCTAAATTATCAACAGTCTCTCCAAGTACGTTAAAAATTCGTCCGAGAGTTGCTCCACCGACTGGAACGCTTAAAGGAGCTCCTGTGTCAATAACTTCCATTCCTCGCGTTAGACCGTCTGTAGCACTCATAGCTACAGCCCTAACTCGATTATTTCCTAATAATTGTTGTACCTCACAGGTCACATTAATTGGTTGACTCACAGTATCTCGACCCTTAACTACCAGAGCATTGTAAATATTCGGCATCTTACCTGGAGGAAAAGCTACGTCCAGTACCGGACCAATAATTTGAGTGATACGCCCCAGCTTTTTTTTTTCAAGTGTGGAAACCCCAGGACCAGAAGTAGTGGGATTGTTTCTCATAATATATAGTTCATAATATATAGTTTTTTATAGTAACTATGTCGAAATTCTTTGCAAAAATGAAAATTATCGAATCCAAAATAAAATAAATGTCCGATAGCAGATTTCTTAATTAAATAAGAAATTAATTAAGAAATAGGAGTTAGCACTCAATTTTTTTTGGTACCATCCAAAGGAATCCAATTCAATTGTTCACTTATTCCATTTTTACTTATTCTAGTCAATTTCAATGAGTGAATTCTCAAGTTCACTCAACTGATTTTCAAAAAAAAATATCAAATGGATGAACAAAAATCTTGAGAAAGTCTTTTATTTGTCTATCATTATAGACAATCCTTTCGATATTATCTACGAAAGTCGAACTCGAAACTATATTTAAATATTTAAATTGAATTTATGATTCATTATTTCTATCGCACTGGAACTAAGTTCTTATTTAGTATATTGATTTATGTCCAGCCTATTCCTTTACCCTTTCCCGATAGAATTCCGCGTATTTTCACATCTAGGATATACATATACAACATATCTCGTTGTCAAGAGTGAATTTCGAATTATTTAGGTATTTCGATTCAAAAGGGGGTAAGAAATTGGAAACTTGAAAAACAAGGGTTGGGTTGCGCCATATATATTAAAGAGTATACAATAATGCTGTATTTGGCGAATCAAATACATGGTCTAATAACGAACCATTTTGATTAGTTGATAATATTAGTTGAGAATTTTATGAAAGATTCCTGTAAAAGGTTTCATTAAGTCCTGATTTTTGTCGAGTAGACCTTGTTGTTTTGTTGTAAAAATTTTCATCAAATTAAGTTGTAGGGAGGGACTTATGTCACCACAAACAGAAACTAAAGCAAGTGTTGGATTTAAAGCAGGTGTTAAAGATTACAAATTGACTTATTATACTCCCGAATATCAACCCCAG